GAATGACCCAGTATCGAATACTGGTAATAATATCAGCAAAAGAACGTTCTCCTGTGCTTCCAGACATGCCGAGCTCCACGTATTCTTGTACAGTCAAAAAGGGGATCGATTCCGTAAAAGATGAGATCAGTAAATGGGAATTCACTGAAATTGAATCTTTGTGAGATCGTCAATAGGGTACCAAGGGTGTCTTTAGAGTATACCGAATCAGTATAGCTATCCTTCTTCTGACACAGCAACGCAATTTCACAATTAGTATCTAAATGGAGTGCTAGAGACTTTCTTTTTTCTTTTATTGTTGCCTGTCGATGTAGTATTCTATACTATTCAATAAAAAAATTTTCAAATTCCTGTAGTAGTATAAGGGTTCTCTCCATTATCGGCTTCGGATTAGAAACTGAAGATCAGATAAAATGTGAATACAACGGGTTGCTTTCAAATAATTCGCGAGTGGGATTATCATATTCCATTCCCCTACACCTACAATTCAATTAGATCCAAAATATAAAAATATTCTTTCTTTTTGTGTTTGTAGAAGATGTTTTTTGTTGGAACCCCCCCCTTTTTTTTTTTTCATTTTTAAGGAATTGGTTAGTTGTCCAGTAAGAAGTAAGACTAGCCGATAGTCTTCGACGAAAGAAAGAGAACAAAGAAGAAAATAATCAATATTCGCGATGCACGCATTGTTGTATTAGAACCAAAAGGCCGTTCTTGATCGAATTATAATTATAAAAGGGCGGGGGGCTCTCTAATTTAAGATATGTAAAGAAAAAATGTATAAGTTTCGCACGATTAGATCATGCGAAACTCTTTTTCTTCTCATTAGAGATATTATGAGAATGAACCTACTACTGAATCTAATGAGGTCAAATCAAATTAAAGTAAAAAAGAAAAGGGAAAGTAATAAAGTAAAAGTAAAAAAAAGGGAGATTCTAGTATAATATAAGGTCATTCTTTGTTCGAAAATACACAATGTATTCGATACAATAATAAAAAAAAAGATCAAAATAAAAATAGAAATGATTTTCCAATTTTAAAGCGATTCAATTTCATTTTTTGAATGAAGTTACACAACAGAGTTTTTTATTATTTCTAATTTTGATTATTAATTATATAATATTAGTATAAGAATATTAGTTTTTAAGATGAATCTGTTGATTGGGAATTAGGGGATGCTCAGATATCACAGATGATGAATTGATTTCTTACCTATGTCACTCCCATTTTTTTTTTATTACTGTTTAGAAGGATTGATGAATCAAAAACTTTCAATTGAAAGAATAAGTGAAATTGGTCTTTTTGCTTATTCTTGTTTGTATCTTTCAAAAATTTGAATTTAGGGAAGTGCTTTCTAAACATATGTATAAAAAGACCATATTTCATTTAGCCTCTTTATGCTTACTATAACTAGTTATTTCGGTTTTCTACTAGCGGTTTTAACTATAACCTCAGCTCTATTTATCGGGTTGAACAAGATACGACTTATTTGAAATTAATTGAACAAACGATTCATAAAAAAACGAAATCTTTCTGTGTTATTCCATATATTCTATAGTTTCTTAAGTTTCTTACCGTGTCAATTTCCAATTTTTGGTCATTGAGATTCATGGGCAATATGAATTAATAGTTAAGAATAGATATTACCTCTCCTTTTCCTCTTTCAAACAAATTGAAATGATTGAAGTTTTTCTATTTGGAATTGTCTTAGGTCTAATTCCTATTACTTTGGCTGGATTATTTGTAACCGCATATTTACAATACAGACGCGGCGATCAGTTGGACCTTTAATTAATTAATAGCTCTTTTTTTGATTGACCCCTACTTGCTTTATTAATTTTAATACATAGGGCAGGGGTCAAATTGAAATTGCTGTTCAATTATTTCATTTCAGTGTAATTTTCGACCTAAGAATAACAAGAATGGGATCACGCTCTGTAGGATTTGAACCTACGACATCGGGTTTTGGAGACCCGCGTTCTACCGAACTGAACTAAGAGCGCTTTATTATCACACTAAATATTTTGTAAGTAACCCTAATATATTATATTTTTGCATGCGTATCCTATTCTATAGTAGAATAGAGTCAAATGAAAGATTGATCATGTTATGGATGCCCAATTTAATCGATTTCAATTGGTCCCTCGTTACGATTCCTGCTCATAAGATAAGTAATAGAATAGGTAGGGATGACAGGATTTGAACCCGTGACATTTTGTACCCAAAACAAACGCGCTACCAAGCTGCGCTACATCCCTTTCAATTGGGTTACAGTGTCATTGTAGAGAATACCCGTATTGTTTTCCACATCTTTATTTACTCCATTTCTATACAAAAATTATCTTGTCATTTCTTCTTTTTGATCTCATATCATAGAACATATAATTAATTATTAATTAATTATAATAAACTACTTATATGCGTTACGTATAATGAAACCCGCTGTAAAAAAAATGAATATTTTGGGGAAACGCTGGTACAGAAAAGGGCACGTTTTTTTTAAGAAAAGGAATATTCTACTGAATCGTTGTACATTTCAATTTGAATTAGGGATTCCGCGGACAAATACAAGCGATCATTAACTCCATATATGTCTGATCATATATGTATTACAAATTCCAATAAAGAAGGAGGATTTCAAATAAAATGCGAGATCTAAAAACATATCTCTCCGTGGCGCCGGTAGTAAGTACTATATGGTTCGGGTTTTTAGCAGGTCTATTGATAGAGATCAATCGTTTATTTCCGGATGCGCTGATATTCCCCTTTTTTTCATTCTAGTTAGTAACATGGGAAGTGGTGAAGAAGATTAGGGATTTAATAAAATCTCTGTGACTAATCCCTCCCCTTCCCATCTTTTAATTTTAGAATTTTTAAAATTTGAATAAGTTCGAAAAGAGAAAGAATAAAAGTGGATTCAAATTCAGTGAAACTCGGAACTCGGGCCTCAGGCCCGAGGCTCGAATTAAAATAAAATTTTTCATTTAAATAATTTAAATGAAAATAATTAAAAAGAGAATGAGAACGGAAATGGAAATTGATGGATAGGTCAACAATATCATACAAAATACTTAAATGAAAGACGAAACGCTATATTGGGATTAGAAATGTAGTTAGAAATCATTGTATTACTTATTATTACTATCTTGATTGCAACGAAATTTTTCATAATTTTATTTCGAGTTAGCAACTTCTATTTTTTTTTTCGTTCCTTTTTTCTCTTTGGATCGCAAAATAGAATAGTTGAGTGAATCAAAAATACAAAGGGGGTTCATGGCCAAGGGGAAAGATGTTCGAGTAACAGTTATTTTGGAATGTACCAATTGTGCTGTTCGAAATGATGCTAATAAGGAATCAAAGAGGGTTGGTATTTCCAGATATATTACTCAAAAGAATCGACACAATACGCCTAGTCGATTGGAATTGAGAAAATTCTGTCCCTTTTGTTACAAATATACAATTCATGGGGAGATAAAGAAATAGATGGAACCGATTACACATATGTATTGTATGTCATCCTTCCAAGGAAGATGAAAAATGTCATATACCATATATTATATATAACATATATTTAAAGATAAACAAACCAAAAAGAAATCCCCGACAAAATTAGGATTTTCGGGATAAGGAATAAACAAATCATGGATAAATCCAAGCGACTCTATTTTAAATCCAAGCGATCTTTTCGTAGGCGTTTGCCCCCGGTTGGGTCGGGGGATCGAATTGATTATAGAAACATGAGTTTAATTAGTCGATTTATTAGTGAACAAGGAAAGATATTATCTAGACGGGTGAATAGATTAAACTTAAAACAACAACGATTAATTACTATTGCTATCAAGCAAGCTCGTATTTTATCTTTGTTACCCTTTCTTAATAATGAGAAACAATTTGAAAGAGGTGAGTCGGCTGCTAGAACTGCGGGTCTTAGAATCAAAAAGGGGGATAGGCTTACTCTTCACTTGAATCAAAATTCCAATACGAACTCAAAGGCGGATTGATGTTTTGTTCGAAAAATTCGCGAATTAAGATGTGAGTGTCGTGTCATAAGAAAAAAAGTATCGGGGAAAAAGAATAAATCTTTTTTTATTGAACGTCTTGTTTGTTCATTTTGACGACTTTATCATATTATTTGATTATATTTTATCATACTAATTTCTATTCTACCTTCCCGGAGTTAATTTTACAGCGCACTCCATTAAAATTTAAAACATTCCTATGGAGTCCTTCCAATCTACTTATTTTATAATCTCAGTGGAAATCATAGAAAGACAATTTCTATTTAATATAGCTATTTGCGCAAGTATTTTACGATTAAGAAGCAACTGCTTCTTGTACAGATTGTGTATGATAATATTATAACTATAGTATACTAAATTCCCTCGAATTGCTGCATTTATCCGAGTGATCCACAAACGGCGAAAATATCTCTTTTGCCTACCTCTATCCCGATAAGCCGAAAACAAAGCTCTTATTTTCTGTTGAGTAATAGTTCGAGTAAGTCTTGAATGAGCCCCTCGAAAGCTTGATGCAAATAAACGAATTTTTGTTCTACGTCTCCGAGCTATACATCCTCGTTTAATTCTGGTCATTGAATAAATGAAACTTTGATAAATAACTAATTGATTTCTTTTCTTTCAGTTATTCCCTTCCCCTTTACTAGTTTGTTAATAACAAAACGGATCCTTCCAATGTATAAAATAAAAACTCCAACGGCTTTTGCTACTATAACCTTCCCGCCCACGATTTTTTCTTTTTTTTTTATAGGCATTTTACCTCGAAATAAGAAATAATATTGATACTAGATATTAAAAAAAGCATATTAATATTAAATAAAAACAAAAAGTAGTAAATATAAAATAGAAATGAATAAAAAAAAAAATAGTGGGTTCCATCGTTTCTATGGTTACTTCTTAAACGGCGAGATCCCTTCTATACACCGGAGCCCCTTCTTTTCTTTCATTTAATCAATGCTATTGTTAACTTGTACAGTTCACACTTTTTGGCTCTACCCATGAATTATTCAGTAATCCGTCTTTCACAACGAGATCCACTTATACAGTAACGGTATTTAATTATGAAGATTAACTGTGTAGCTGACCCTCTTAGTCCGTTGTTGAAAGAGTAAGGGCGTAATCTTTCTTGCCTTTAAATGGGATTCCCCCCGCTTAATGGATAAACATTTGCTACCAATGGGAAATTCTTTCTCATCTTAAATTGAAAATGGAGACAATTGGATTTACACCACTAGAAACCATAAATTTTGATACACAATAGAAGGGTATGATAGATACTTTTTAGATAGTGAATGGGGTTCTTCCGTTTTATTTTATCTTATTTACTGTTACTGATCACTGATACTGGAAAAATGGGTTCTTTTCTTTTGCCCCAGTCCATGCTCTGAACGAGTCACACATACACCCTAGTACATGTTCCTCGTCGCTGAGGGCATCCCCCAAGGGCGGGGGATTTCGTAACATTTCTGATTGGCTTTCTCGTCTTTCTAATAAGTTGTTTAATAGTTGGCATGTTGACTCGTATACATAATGAGCTGGTTTAGATCGATCCTAACCGGCCGATTAGGAATTACTTCTATAGTAATAAATTAATTAATAGAATACTCTATCAAACCCAGTAAGAAGATAAAATTTCAAATGGCGTATTTGTATTTGCGCGAAATCCCTGTTATTTTTTATTCTACCCCTACATGATCAACAATTCCATGAGCTTGGGCTTCTGTTGCTGACATAAAAACATCTCTTTCCATGTCTTCGGATACAACCCATAGAGGTGTGCCTGTTCTTTGTACATAAACCCTTGTAATGGTTTCGCGCAGCTTCATCATTTCTTCCGCTTCCAGGATAAATTCTCCTGCGGGTGCCTCATAAAAAGAACTAGCAGGTTGATGGATCATTACCCTGATTATATAACCTAATAAATGGTTCTTCTATCTCGAAGAGAAATCAAAGAGAATAAATTAAATAACGAGTAATGATATGAAAACCAAAAGATAGAATTGAACAACCAACCGTACAGGCATCTCTTGCGCATTGCATACGGCTATACAATGGAATTTACTTTATAACCTCCATTCCATTGAAGAAGTATAAAATCAAATTCAAATATTCAAATATAGGGCCTATCAGACCCCGATCGGTAAATAATCCAATAACCATCCTTCATTTTATTTTGGAGTAGTTAAAACATACTATGATGGTTCCGTTGCTTTATATATTTATTTAGTCTGTTATTAAGCAATCCCAAAGTTTCTTTTTTTTGTATTCTTTCCTAAGATAAATATTGTTATTATCCCTCTGGTGTGAAAACAAAAAAGTTTGTGACGCTGCAATAGGCTTCCGATAAATCAGATAAAATCGGAAATGCCCTTTATCTCATACTATTCGTTCGATATATAATCTAATGATTGATTTTTGAAAAAAAAAAAAACAAAAATAAAAAAAAAAAAAAGGGTTTCTCATATCGAATTCAAAATGCCATGCTATTATTACTTAATAGTCATATTTCATATGGCGAAGGCATAGTCTTCTTTTTTCTCTCAAATACAAAACTCATTGGCGCCGAGCATGAGGGAATGCTAGACGTTTGGTAATTTCTCCTCCGACCAGAAGAAAAGATCCTATTGAAGCGGCCAATCCCATGCATATTGTCTGTACATCTGGTTGTACAAATTGCATAGTATCATAAATAGCTACTCCGGGTATTACCCACCCCCCGGGAGAGTTTATAAACAAATACAGATCTTTGCTATCATCCTCTAGACTGAGATATACCATAAGACCAATAATTTGATTCGAGAGATCGCTATCAACCTCTTGGCCTAAAAAAAGTAATCTTGCTCGATAAAGTCGGTTGATTAGGATATAATTGTATCCTTAGGAACCGTACGCGCACCTTTTGATGCATACGGTTTACCAAAAATCGCGCAAAAAAAAAGAATCAATGTGTAGATTGCAGCCCTCATTCTTTTTTATTTTCATAGGGGGCTCTTTCTAACTTCTAACAAAGGGCTTTTTTTCTTCCATTTTTCAAGAAGGATTTGTTTTGGCCTGTTTACTTTACCTATATATATAAATAAAATATATATATAAATAATTTACTAAACTTATCGAATGAACTTCTCATTGATGTATTGTTTCATCGAGATCGAATCCAAATAACGATGCCATTTTCTTGTTCCTGAATGGGCTTTTTCAATTTTTTTAGGTTTATGCTCTACTCCGAGTAAAGATAGGCCCGATTTTTATTTGCACATATAGGGCAAATGTCCCAATACCACGTCTTTTTGCTATGGCTTTTTTTATTTTTCAATTTCATTTATTTCATGTCTTCCACTAAATATTCAATGTATTCATTATATTACTCGATTGATTAAACAGTTTGAGATCGCTCCTGTTTATAAATAGAATATTATAAAAGTAGTAATCTTAGATATATTACCAATTGGGTTTTTTCTAAACGGAGCCTGGATACTTCATTTTTTTGGTCCAGTCGAGCCAACCATAAATTATTCTAATTGATAATATTAATCTGATACCCCTACAAAAAATAAATAGAATTAAATTGTATTTCACGCTCCAAACTTTTGATAATTCAATCAATCTTTTTTGGGCGAAAGAGGGGATATCTCGATCAGGGGAGAGAATGGGGAAATTCCATGTGACCCAATATATCTGACAAGTCGCACTATATGTCAACCCACGATGCATCTTCCTCTCCAGGACTTCGAAAAGGTACTTTTGGAACACCAATAGGCATAAAATGAAAGAAAAAAATTAAGTACTATATCTTACTTTGATGTGGAAGCGTAACAACGGGTTTATTGTCTTAATAAGATTAGCCTTTATCATAGTTTATCCATAAATTGAATAAGTTCATAACAATAACATAAAAAAAGAAAACCGAATGATTATGACTAAAGGAAAATTTTTACGAAACGAATGGGTCTTTGGAATGATATGAACAAATGGGTATGTCTTCACTCAGAGAAAATTAAAGTGGGATCAATCCCCTCTACCATTGCGTATTGGTACTTATCGGGTATAGAATAGATCTGCTTATTTTTGTTCCTACAAATGGAATTCGTCTATTATTACTATCTATTATTATTACTAAAAGAATAGAACAAATATTAATTCTTTCCTCGAGAAAATCTACCGAAAGAGTGGGTCCGGAGCATAGTTTTTTTACTTTTTACAATGCAATAAAGTTACATAGTGTCTATTATTCGTTGATTAAAGGGGTATTTCCATGGGTTTGCCTTGGTATCGTGTTCATACCGTCGTATTGAATGATCCGGGTCGTTTGATTTCTGTTCATATAATGCATACAGCTCTAGTTGCTGGTTGGGCCGGTTCGATGGCTCTATACGAACTAGCGGTTTTTGATCCCTCTGACCCCGTTCTTGATCCAATGTGGAGACAGGGTATGTTTGTTATACCCTTCATGACTCGTTTAGGAATAACCAATTCATGGGGCGGTTGGAGTATCACAGGAGGTACTATAACGAATCCGGGTATTTGGAGTTACGAAGGTGTGGCCGGGGCACATATTGTGTTTTCCGGCTTATGCTTTTTGGCAGCTATTTGGCATTGGGTGTACTGGGATCTAGAAATATTTTCTGATGAACGTACAGGAAAACCTTCTTTAGATTTACCTAAGATTTTTGGAATTCATTTATTTCTTTCAGGGTTGGCTTGTTTTGGGTTTGGCGCATTTCATGTAACGGGGTTGTATGGTCCTGGAATATGGGTGTCCGATCCTTATGGACTAACCGGAAGGGTACAATCTGTAAATCCAGCGTGGGGTGTGGAAGGTTTTGATCCTTTTGTTCCGGGAGGAATAGCCTCTCATCATATTGCAGCAGGGACATTGGGCATATTAGCCGGCCTATTCCATCTTAGTGTCCGTCCGCCCCAACGTCTATACAAAGGATTACGCATGGGAAATATTGAAACCGTCCTTTCCAGCAGTATCGCTGCTGTCTTTTTTGCCGCTTTTGTTGTTGCTGGAACTATGTGGTATGGTTCAGCAACTACCCCGATTGAATTATTTGGTCCCACTCGTTATCAATGGGATCAGGGATACTTCCAGCAAGAAATATATCGAAGAGTTAGCGCTGGGATAGCCGAAAATCAAAGTTTATCAGAGGCTTGGTCTAAAATTCCTGAAAAATTGGCTTTTTATGATTACATCGGTAATAATCCGGCAAAGGGGGGATTATTCAGAGCGGGCTCAATGGACAACGGGGATGGAATAGCTGTTGGGTGGTTAGGACACCCTATCTTTAGAGATAAGGAAGGGCGTGAACTTTTTGTACGTCGTATGCCCACTTTTTTTGAAACATTTCCGGTTGTTTTGGTAGACGGAGACGGTATTGTTAGAGCCGATGTTCCGTTTCGAAGGGCAGAGTCGAAGTATAGTGTCGAACAAGTAGGTGTAACTGTGGAGTTCTATGGTGGCGAACTGAATGGAGTCAGTTATAGTGATCCTGCTACTGTGAAAAAATATGCTCGACGCGCTCAATTGGGCGAAATTTTTGAATTAGATCGTGCTACTTTGAAATCCGATGGTGTTTTTCGTAGCAGTCCAAGGGGTTGGTTTACTTTTGGCCATGCTTCATTTGCTCTGCTCTTCTTCTTCGGACATATTTGGCATGGCGCTAGAACCTTGTTCCGAGATGTTTTTGCCGGTATTGACCCAGATTTGGATGCTCAAGTAGAATTTGGAACATTCCAAAAACTTGGGGATCCTACTACAAGACGACAAGTAGTCTGATACAAGATTGATTTCTTACTTTTATTTTTGTGATTTAATAACATAGACAGGGAGCCGGATAAATCTTGATTTGAATCGCTGCCTTTGCCCTTTCCTTGACTCTTTCTCTTTAGTTATCCGGGAGACGACCCAAAATAAACAGGCATGGAAGCTATAATTGTAAACCACAATCGAATCTATGGAAGCATTGGTTTATACATTCCTCTTAGTCTCGACTCTGGGAATAATATTTTTCGCCATCTTTTTTCGGGAACCACCTAAAGTTCCAACTAAAAAGATGAAATGATTTTTTATTATCTCGATTGAAGTAATGAGCCTCCCAATATTGGGAGGCTCATTACTTCAACTAGTCTCCGTGTTCCTCGAATGGATCTCTTAGTTGTTGAGAGGGTTGCCCAAAAGCAGTATATAAGGCGTACCCAGTAAAACTTACAAGTAAACCAGATATAGAGATGGCAACTAAGGTTGCTGTTTCCATTATTATATAATTTTAAGACCACAATGGATCTATGCTAAGATCATTTATTTACAATATAATGGTATACAAAGTCAACGGCTCTCACTGAATACAAAATAGGATTTATGGCTACACAAACCGTTGAGAATAGTTCTAGATCTGGTCCAAGACGAACCATTGTAGGGGATTTATTGAAACCACTGAATTCGGAATATGGTAAAGTAGCTCCAGGTTGGGGAACTACTCCTTTGATGGGTATTGCAATGGCTCTATTTGCGATATTCCTATCTATTATTTTGGAGATTTATAATTCTTCCATTTTACTGGATGGAATTTCAATGAATTAGATTCACAAGAACTACTAAATCGCTTTTCACTACAAAGTGAATCATTTAGGTCGTTTTTAGCCCATTCTATTTTTGGGTAGTTCGACCGTGGAATTTCTTTGTTTCTGTATTTCCGGAATATGAGTGTGTGACTTGTTATAATTGATCCTATGGATACTACAGAGAGTGGTTCTGTCATCTTGATACAGATGGTTTTACCTCGTCGGATATTCATTCTAGTATCCGGAACGCGCGGAATATAGGAAATAGATTACAAACTATTCTAACTATGATTCATATTTTATATTAAGACCTCGCGGGCCGGACTCCAAAAAAAAGAGTTAACCCCCAAATAGTTAAAAAAGGGGGTTAGAAGTGATAAATCGACAGATTTTTATTCTTTTTCCCGTTTATGCTTATTTTAATTAAGGGACAAACCTTTCTTTAAATTTTTATTCAGTATATCTATTCATTGAATAAGTGATGATCCAACGATTCTTACTCAGGGAATTTTTGGACTTAGTTTGAAGGTTTTCTTGAATCATCGTGGTTGTAGTATGAATCTGAGGTTTTAATCGATTCATAGGGTCTTAACAAGAGAATTCCTATCAATAATAAAGAAAACAGAAGTAAAACCGCGTTACACACAAATAAGAATAACAAATAAAAGAAAAAAAAAATAGGTAAATAGAGGATTCAAGAGGCCTGTAACAATCAACATAAAGACGAATGAGCCAACTTGATATTTTTTAGCATTATAATCACAAAGAAGAGCTTTCAGATTTTTATTCTTTCGTATCTTTAGAGAAAAAGAAAGAGTGAATCATAGGAGGAAAGATAAATAAGTTTCAAACTTTTTATTACACATATCCATTCTAGCCAGTATTTGGGTGGTTTTTGTTTGAGCCGTACGAAATGAAATTCTCATATACGGTTCTCAGAGGGGGAGTTCCCTGGATTTACCTATCTCAATAAAGTATATGATTGGTTCGAAGAACGTCTTGAGATTCAGGCGATTGCAGATGATATAACTAGTAAATATGTCCCTCCCCATGTGAACATATTTTATTGTTTAGGCGGAATTACACTTACTTGTTTTTTAGTACAAGTAGCTACGGGATTTGCTATGACTTTTTACTATCGCCCAACGGTTACTGAGGCTTTTGCTTCCGTTCAATATATAATGACTGAAGCTAACTTTGGTTGGTTAATCCGATCAGTTCATCGATGGTCCGCAAGTATGATGGTGCTAATGATGATCCTGCACGTATTTCGTGTGTATCTCACCGGTGGCTTTAAAAAACCTCGTGAATTGACTTGGGTTACAGGTGTAGTTTTAGCTGTATTGACCGCATCTTTTGGCGTGACTGGTTATTCCTTACCCCGGGACCAAATTGGTTATTGGGCAGTCAAAATTGTAACAGGCGTACCGGAAGCTATTCCTGTAATAGGATCGCCTTTGGTAGAGTTATTGCGCGGAAGTGCTAGTGTAGGCCAATCCACCCTGACTCGTTTTTATAGTTTACACACTTTTGTATTACCTCTACTTACTGCCGTATTTATGTTAATGCACTTCCCAATGATACGTAAGCAAGGCATCTCTGGTCCTTTATAGAGAAGAAATAGTATTATAGATCATAGATATTTGTAATCAGTCATTTATCACTTCACTCAGGGTAGGAACAATAGGATTTCATTGCTATAAATATGGATTATTGAAAAGAATAAAACATGTATTTGGATCTTTTCCTTCAACCCCGCAAAATTGTATTATTTATTTGACACTAATGGTTGAAGTGAATTTTCTGAAGATAAAATGGATTATGGGAGTGTGTGGCTTGAACTATTGATTAGTCCGTGCAGATATATGCCTATCTGCCACATTTGTTTGAATTCACAACGAAATGTGTCTTTGTTCCAACTAC